ATGACCCTCGTTCGTTGATTATTCTCCACTAATCACAAAGACATCGGCACCCTCTATCTTATCTTTGGGGCCTGAGCAGGAATAGTAGGAACCGCACTAAGTATCCTAATTCGAGCAGAACTAAGCCAACCCGGCACGCTATTAGGTGATGACCAAATCTACAATGTCATTGTTACAGCCCATGCTTTTGTTATAATTTTCTTTATAGTTATACCAATCATAATCGGAGGCTTTGGTAATTGATTAATTCCCCTAATACTTGGTGCCCCAGACATGGCATTCCCCCGAATAAATAACATAAGCTTCTGACTTCTACCCCCATCCCTTCTACTTCTTTTAGCCTCTTCAGGGGTCGAAGCCGGAGCAGGTACAGGTTGGACAGTATACCCCCCGCTAGCAGGGAATCTTGCACACATAGGAGCCTCCGTTGACTTAACAATTTTCTCGCTACATCTTGCCGGGATCTCCTCAATTTTAGGAGCAATTAACTTCATTACTACTATTTTCAATATAAAACCCCCAACTATAACACAGTACCAAACACCCCTATTCGTGTGATCTGTATTAATTACCGCAGTTCTTCTCCTACTTGCACTACCAGTTCTAGCGGCTGCCATTACAATATTACTGACAGATCGAAATTTAAATACAGCCTTTTTCGACCCTGCTGGGGGAGGAGATCCCATTCTTTACCAACATTTATTCTGATTCTTCGGACACCCTGAAGTGTATATCCTAATTCTCCCAGGCTTCGGAATAATCTCTCACGTAGTTGCTTACTATTCAGGCAAAAACGAACCCTTCGGCTACATGGGTATAGTATGGGCAATAATGGCCATCGGCCTATTAGGCTTCATTGTTTGAGCTCACCACATATTCACAGTAGGCATGGACGTAGACACACGAGCCTACTTTACTTCCGCCACAATAATTATCGCTATTCCTACAGGAGTAAAAGTCTTCAGCTGATTAGCCACACTACATGGGGGTAAAATTGTCTGACAAACCCCAATACTATGAGCTTTAGGTTTCATCTTCCTCTTTACCGTTGGGGGCCTAACCGGTATTGTCCTATCTAACTCCTCACTAGATATTATCTTACACGATACCTATTACGTAGTCGCCCACTTCCATTATGTACTATCTATGGGTGCTGTCTTTGCAATCATAGCAGGATTCATTCACTGATTCCCGCTATTTACAGGGTACATGATAAATGAAACATGAACAAAAGCACACTTCGGAATCATATTCCTAGGTGTAAACCTTACTTTCTTCCCGCAACACTTCTTAGGCCTAGCCGGGATACCACGACGCTACTCAGACTACCCAGACGCGTACACAACTTGAAACATCATTTCAACTATCGGGTCCACAATCTCCCTAATCGCTGTTGTACTATTTATATTTATTCTATGAGAAGCCTTCTCAACCAAACGAACAGCCAACATTACCAATCTTGTCAACACTAACTTAGAGTGACTCCACGGCTGCCCTCCCCCTTATCATACATACGAAGAGCCGGCATTTGTGCAAGCCAACTTCAAGAAAAGAAGGATTCGAACCCCCCTACGCTGGTTTCAAGCCAGATGCATAACCTATCTGCCATTTCCTTAAAGATACTAGTAAAATTATTACACTAACTTGTCAAGCTAAAATTATGAGGTTATTACTCATGTATCTTGTCCATGGCACAACAAGCTCAACTAGGACTTCAAGATGCAGCCTCCCCGATTATAGAAGAACTTATTCACTTCCACGACCACACCCTAACAATCCTATTCTTAATTAGCACCCTCATTCTTTACCTTATTGTAGTAATAGTTACAACAAAATTCACAAACAAACACATTCTTGACTCCCAAGAAGTAGAAATTATCTGAACAGTTATACCAGCTATCATTTTAATTATAATTGCTCTGCCTTCACTACGAATTCTATATCTAACAGACGAAATTAACAGCCCTCACTTAACTATTAAAGCTATCGGCCACCAATGATACTGAACTTATGAGTATACAGATTACAACCAACTAGAATTCGACTCCTATATAACCCCGACAAATGAACTACAACCAGGGGGTATTCGTCTATTAGATGTCGACCACCGAGTCGTAATTCCTATGGAATCCCCTATCCGCATACTAATTACATCAGAAGACGTTATCCACTCCTGAACTATCCCAGCTCTAGGCACAAAAGTAGACGCAGTACCCGGACGCCTAAATCAATCAACCTTCATTACCACCCGACCCGGCCTATTATTTGGTCAATGCTCAGAAATCTGTGGCGCTAACCACAGTTTTATACCGACCACATTAGAAGCTGTTCCCCTCTCCACTTTTGAAAACTGAACCACTAAACTAGTAATCTCATAACTAATAACCCACTAAGAAGCTACTTAGCGTCAGCCTTTTAAGCTGAAGACAGGCGGATCAAGCTCCTCCCTTAGTGATATGCCACAATTAAACCCCGCCCCCTGGTTCTCTATGTTTACCATCTCATGGCTAGTAATTCTCCTGCTACTTATACCAGCTATTATATCGTACCAAACACAAAATATAATCTCAACACAACAAACCACAAAACTAGAACAACCCCTCTGAACCTGACCATGACACTAACAATTTTTGACCAATTCTCCTCCCCTGTGATACTAGGCCTGCCACTAACATGACTAGCTATACTTGTCCCAAGTTTTATAATCGTAACTCAATCATCAAAATTCCTTAAATCCCGCTACAACACAATATTAGAGCCCTTTTTGACAGGAGTCACACAACAACTAATACTACCCGTCAACCCACAAGGACATAAATGAGCCCTTATTTACTTAGCAACAATGATATTTATCTTAACAATCAACCTGCTCGGACTTCTGCCTTATATCTTCACACCCTCAACCCAACTCTCCATAAACATAGGCCTAGCCATCCCCCTTTGATTAGCTACAGTCCTAGTAGGAATACAAAAAAAACCAGTTGAATCTCTAGCCCACCTACTACCAGAAGGTACCCCAACTGCACTAATCCCCGCACTAATTATTATCGAGACCTTTAGTTTATTTATTCGACCTATCGCCCTGGGAATTCGACTGACAGCGAATCTTACAGCAGGCCACCTATTAATTCAACTTATTTCAACTGCATCCTTCGTCATATCATCATATTTACCTATTTCAATCATTACCTCCATTTTACTATTACTTTTAACTGTCTTAGAATTAGCAGTTGCTATAATCCAAGCATATGTCTTTATTTTACTTTTAACCCTGTACCTCCAAGAAAACATCTATGTCCCACCAAGCCCACGCATACCACATGGTAGACCCAAGCCCCTGACCTCTAACTGGTGCCAGTGCCGCATTACTAATAACCTCCGGCCTAGCTATATGATTCCACACAAACTCAACCATTCTAATATACATAGGCCTGATTTTAATACTTCTCACAATATACCAATGATGACGAGATATCGTACGAGAAGGTACCTATCTCGGACATCATACAACCCCTGTACAACAAGGCCTCCGGTACGGAATAATTCTCTTCATCCTCTCCGAAATTTGCTTTTTTGCAGGATTTTTTTGAGCATTCTACCACGCAAGCCTTGCACCAGCCCTAGAACTTGGAATAACATGACCTCCTGTAGGAGTTAACCCCCTGAATCCATTTGAAGTCCCATTATTAAACACAGCTGTACTTCTTGCCTCTGGCGTCTCCGTGACTTGAGCACACCATAGTATCATCGAAAAAAATCGGGTAGAAGCAGTTCAAGCTCTAACTCTTACCGTACTATTAGGTCTCTACTTCACAGCCCTACAGGCGATAGAATACTACGAAGCCCCTTTTACACTAGCAGACGGAGTCTACGGTTCAACCTTTTTCGTGGCCACCGGCTTCCACGGGTTACATGTTATTATCGGCTCACTATTTCTACTAACCTGCCTTTTACGACAAATCCAACATCATTTTACCGCCAAACATCACTTCGGTTTCGAAGCCGCCGCCTGGTATTGACACTTCGTAGACGTTGTCTGACTATTCTTATACATTTCAATCTACTGATGAGGTTCTTAATCACCTATAAGCCTTTTTAATACATTTTAATATAGTTGACTTCCAATCAACCAAATCTGGTAACTCAACCCAGAAAAAGGTACATGAATTCATTTATGATGATAATCCTACTCGCCCTCATTTTATCAACAATTTTAGCTACCCTATCTTTTTGACTACCAATTATAAAACCTGACAGCGAAAAACTATCCACCTACGAATGTGGCTTTGACCCTCAAGGATCTGCCCGCCTCCCCTTTTCCCTACGCTTCTTTTTAGTCGCCATTTTATTTCTACTTTTTGACCTAGAAATTGCTCTATTATTACCCTCCCCCTGAGCAACAAACCTGCCTGAACCTGGCCTCACTCTTCTATGAACCACCCTATTTCTTATCCTTCTTACCCTAGGCCTAGTATATGAATGACTTCAGGGGGGCCTCGACTGAGCAGAGTAACACTGGAGCTTAGTCTAACTAAGATAATTGATTTCGACTCAATAGATCCTAAACTTTTGGGGGCTCCTACTCTCATATGCCATTAACACTAATCTTTGTTTCATTCTTCCTGGCCCTCATAGGTCTATCCCTACAACGAAAACATCTACTTTCCATCCTGCTGACCCTAGAAAGCATAGCCCTAACCCTTTACGTATCAACAGCCCTATGAGCCTTAAATAACACATCCCTCCCTATCCTAGCCATACCCATAATTATTCTTACATTCTCTGCCTGTGAAGCTGGGGTAGGTCTTTCATTAATAATCGCCACAGCTCGTACTCATAGTACGGACCAAGTAAAAGCCCTAAACCTACTAAAATGCTAAAAATCATCCTTCCCTCCTTGATACTAATCCCTGTAACATTCCTAATTAACAATAAAAATATTCTATGAACAGCAACAGTAACACTTAGCTCAATTATTGCCTTAACAACCTCTATTACCCTAAACACAGACGTAGCACAACACAACTCCGCTAATATACTACTCAATATTGATCAAATTTCCTGCCCATTAATCATTCTGTCATGTTGACTTCTTCCTTTAACTATTTTAGCTAGCCAAAACCATATAAAGTCAGAACCCCTAATCCGACAAAAAACGATAATCTCGCAACTAATCGCCCTCCAAGTCCTTCTATGTATCACTTTCGGAGCCTCGAACCTATTAATATTTTATATTACATTTGAAACAACCCTAATCCCTACCCTACTTCTAATCACCCGATGGGGTAACCAAAAAGAACGATTCACAGCAGGCCTTTATTTCCTTTTCTACACCCTCTCGGCCTCCCTCCCACTCCTACTAGCATTAATCAACATCCAAACACAACTACACACTTTATCTACCTTAACACTCCCCATATCTAACCTCAACTTAATCTCACTAAACTCGACTTGATCCAGCACTCTTCTATGACTCGGCTGTTTTTTAGCTTTCCTAATCAAAATGCCCTTATACATCTTTCACCTGTGATTACCAAAAGCACACGTAGAAGCCCCAATCGCAGGATCAATAATCCTAGCTGCTATTTTATTAAAATTAGGGGGATACGGCATAATACGAATAACCTCGCTACTAATCCCGCTGACTAAAAACTTAGCTACGCCATTTATAGTAATCGCCATATGAGGAATAATTATGACAAGCTCAATCTGCTTACGACAAACAGACCTAAAATCTATAATCGCCTACTCTTCAATCAGCCATATAGGCCTAGTAATCGCAGGCACCCTCACAATAACCCCTTGAGCCTGATCGGGCGCCCTCGCTATGATAATTGCCCACGGCCTTGTATCATCTGGCCTATTCTGCTTAGCAAACATTACCTACGAACGAACCCATACTCGCTCTATCTTTATAAATCGGGGCCTAAAAATACTATTCCCCCTTATAACATTCTGATGACTAATAATAACATTTGCCAACATAGCTTTACCCCCATTCCCTAACTTTATAGCAGAAATCATGATTATTTCTGCTATATTTAACTGATCAGACTGAACAATACTGCTTCTAGGATTAAGCATAGTCTTAACGGCCCTATTCTCACTAAATATACTCCTGATAACACAACATGAACATCCAAATAAACATGCCCCAGTCAACCCCATCACTACCCGAGAACACCTCCTGCTCCTCATGCACACCTGCCCCTTATTCGCTCTGATCGTAAACCCAACTATGATCATACTCTAACGCACGCATAGTTTCACTCAAAACATTAGATTGTGAGTCTAATAAAGAAGGTTAAAATCCCTCTGTTTGCCGAGAGAGGCCTGGTACGCACCAAGAACTGCTAATTCTTATCCCTGCGGTTCAACTCCGCAGCTTTCTCGAGCTTTTAAAGGATAAGAAGTAATCCACCGGCCTTAGGTGCCGTCAATCTTGGTGCAAGTCCAAGTAGAAGCTAATGAACACCCACTATATAACTATAATTATAAACACAGGAACTTTATTATCAATTATCATCCTTCTACCTCCCCTTATCCTACCAAAACCCTCTATATTCTTTATCACAAAACTAGTAAAAACTGCTACACTTGTTAGCTTAATCCCCCTAACAATCTATCTTAACCAAAATATAGAGGCCTCTTTAACATTAAAACCATGAATAGACTGAACCCTATTTGACATTTCACTGTCATTTAAGATTGATAAATACACAACAATTTTCACCCCCATCGCCCTTATAATTACCTGAAATATCATAGAATTTTCACAGTGGTACATAACAGAAGAACGACATATCGACAAATTCTTTAAATACCTCCTCCTGTTCTTAATCACAATAATCACCTTTGTCTCAGCAAACAATTTGATCCAACTCTTCATTGGCTGAGAAGGTATCGGAATTATGTCATTCTTACTAATCGGATGATGATCCGGCCGAACCAAGGCTAATGTGTCCGCACTACAAGCCGTAACTTACAACCGAATCGGGGATATCGGACTAATAATAAGCATAGCATGAATATGCTCAAACACTAATTCATGAAACATCCAACAAATCCTCCTAATACTAACCGACCAAAACTACACCATTCCAACCCTTGGGCTCTTAATCGCTGCAACAGGAAAATCAGCTCAATTTGGTCTCCACCCCTGACTCCCAGCTGCCATAGAAGGCCCAACCCCCGTATCAGCCCTACTACACTCGAGCACTATAGTAGTAGCAGGAGTTTTCCTGCTAATCCGCCTTCACCCACTATTCCAAAATCACCCCATAATGCTAGAACTAACCCTGTGTCTAGGTGCTATAACCACACTCTTCGCAGCCCTATGCGCAACAACACAAAATGATATTAAAAAGATTATTGCTTTCTCCACTTCCAGCCAATTAGGCCTAATAATAGTCGCAATCGGCCTTAATCACCCCCACATCGCATTCCTTCACATGTCCACCCACGCCTTCTTTAAAGCCATACTGTTCCTGTGCTCAGGAAGCATTATTCACAACATAAACAACGAACAAGACATCCGAAAATTTAACGGACTCAATAATAACCTCCCACTAACCACCACCTGTATAACAATTGGGTCAACAGCACTCATAGGTATCCCATTCCTAGCCGGATTTTTTACAAAAGATCTTATTTTAGAGGCCCTAAATACCTCTTACACTAACTCCTGAGCCCTTATAACAACTCTTCTAGCAGTCATACTAACAACTGCCTACAGCACCCGACTAATCCTCCTAACTACCTCAGGGACTCCACACTTCCTTCCAATAACCCTCACACATGAAAACACCCCCATCAAAAACCCACTAAAACGACTCGCCTGGGGTAGCCTGATCTCAGGGTTTATCCTTACCAGCACCTTACCCCCCGTAAAAACTCAAATCTTCACCATACCAACCCAAATCAAGACAATCGCTCTTCTAATATTCTTACTGAGCCTTGCTGTTACTCTAGAGCTCATTAACAAAAAAGTTAGCCCTACACCATATACTTTTCTTACTCAACTAGCCTTTTACCCCACAGTGATACACCGGCTTTTATCTAAAACAACCCTTATCTGAAGCCAAAAACTAATGACACAAATTACAGATCTAGCTTGGCTAGAAAAAATTGGACCAAAAGGTTTAGCCACTAACCAAATGAAACCAGCAACCACCATTACAGAAGCCCACCACTTTAACACGACTACTCTCCCCGTCATAGTATTCACACTAACATTAACTCTCCTCACCCTGACAGCTCGAAGAACCCCCCGATTCACCCCCCGCACTACCTCAAATACAGAAAATAAACAAATTAATAAAGATCACCCAGCCAACATGAGAACAAGCCCAACCTCATAAAACGTAGTAACCCCTAACCACTCAGCCCCAGAAATGCCCCCAGTATAATTGATACCCTCACAAACTACAGTCGCCCCAAAGAAGGAACCAGTATAGTAAACTGCTCCGACCAAGAAACAGCAAAAAATACACACCACAAAAAATCACAACAGCCGCCCCCCTAAAACCTCAGGGTACGGATCTGCGGCCAGCGCCGCAGAATAGACAAAAACAACCATCATTCCCCCCAAATACAACAACACTAAAACCAGGGATAAAAACGTACCACCATAATATAAAACAGCTAAACAACCTGATAAAGCAACAAATACTAAGCCTAAGGCAGAAAAATATGGCGAAGGACTCATCACAACCACAGCAACCCCCAATAAAAACATAATAAAGAAACAAAACACTACACTTAGCATCAACCCTGAATAAATTCCCACTTACACAGAATTTTCTTTTTTCCCAAACCACAAAAACCAGTGTCCATATCGGGGCTTACAATATAGAAAATCATACAATTCAATAAGACTGCAATATTCAGCCTAGTAAAAAAGCGCAAATCAAAAAACAACCATAATAACAGCGACCTCCTCGAAAAGCTCTACAAAAGAAAAAATGCAGAACTTAACCCCTACCCTCAAGAAACCCCACTAAATACACGATTTTTGCTCTCGACCCGTGTATGCCAATATGGCATACTATTAAGTAATAACATAAGTAAATGTTTCCTCCCATCCTCCAACGCGGAATGCATACAAATCCCTTATACATATCGGGGCTTACAATATAGAAAATCATACAATTCAATAAGACTGCAATATTCAGCCTAGTAAAAAAGCGCAAATCAAAAAAACAACCATAATAACAGCGACCTCCTCGAAAAGCTCTACAAAAGAAAAAAATGCAGAACTTAACCCCTACCCTCAAGAAACCCTACTAAATACACGATTTTTGCTCTCGACCCGTGTATGCCAATATGGCATACTATTAAGTAATAACATAAGTAAATGTTTCCTCCCCATCCCTCCAACGGCGGGATGCATACAAATCCCTTATACATATGTACTTTTTTAAATTTTCTGGACATACAATCACGGAATATCGCTTATCAAGGACGAAGTTATGAGAGCTCACATAGCCTATAAGCATGGGCATAACTAGCATTTTCTCGACTTCAATCAGTCTGTTTCCCCACGGCTCCACGACAACCCCCTTACCCCCTTTGACCCCCCAAGTTCATTGCTTGCCGTCAACCCCCTCAGGAACCGGCGAACTTCAGGTCGTTCGTTATTTAAACCCAGCTTTAATAGCTAAAATATAAAGCACTGGTCTTGTAAACCAGAGACTGAAGATGTGATCTCTTCTTAAAGCACTCCCCCCCCCATTCTTATTAAGACTCTAACTTAAACCAATGACTTGAAAAACCACTGTTGTAACATTCAACTATAAGAACCAGGCTAACATTAAACTCTAACCCCCCCCCCCCACAAACAGCTGCAACATCGGCCCCACATCAAGTTTCCGTTTTTTCGTTTTTTTCGTTTTTTTTCGTTTTTTTTCGTTTTTTTTTTCGTTTTTTTTCGTTTTTTTTTCGTTTTTTTTTTTCGTTTTTTTTTTCGTTTTTTTTTTTTTTTTTCGTTTTTTTCGTTTTTTTTCATTTTTTTTTCGTTTTTTTTTTTCGTTTTTTTTTTCGTTTTTTTTTTCGTTTTTTTCGGTTTTTTTCAATTTTTTTTCGGTTTTTTTTTTCGGTTTTTTTTTCGGTTTTTTTTTTTTTTTCGTTTTTTTTCCGTTTTTTTTCGTTTTTTTTCCGTTTTTTTTTCGGTTTTTTTTTTTTTTTCGTTTTTTTTTTCGTTTTTTTTTTTTTTTCGTTTTTTTTCCGTTTTTTTTTTTCGTTTTTTTTTTTTTTTTCGTTTTTTTTTTCGTTTTTTTTTTTTTTTTCGTTTTTTTTCCGTTTTTTTTCGTTTTTTTTTTCGTTTTTTTTTTTTTTCGTTTTTTTTTCCTCGTTTTTTCCTCGTTTTTTTCCTCGTTTTTTCGGTTTTTCGAAAAATTCCCCAGAAAAGCCTCTACAAACAAACCTTTATTATGTCCCGCCCCAACATTCTCCGAAAAACGAACCCCCTGGTATCCCTTATAAACAACTTGCTAGTAGACCTGCCATCCCCTACCAATATCTCTGCTTGGTGAAACTTTGGTTCCCTATTAGGGTTGTGTTTAATTGTACAGCTTGTTACCGGGTTAATTCTTGCCATACACTACACTGCCAACGCTGAGCTGGCTTTTTCCTCTGTAATCCACATCTGCCGTGATGTTAATAATGGCTGACTAATACGAAACTTGCACGCTAACGGCGCCTCTGTGTTTTTTATCTGCATTTATGCTCACATTGGCCGAGGTTTATACTACGGCTCATATTTACTAAAAGAGACCTGAAATGTCGGAGTAGTAATATTTATTTTAACTGCTGCAACCGCCTTCGTAGGCTATGTCCTCCCTTGAGGACAAATATCCCTCTGAGGGGCCACTGTCATCACAAACCTAATCTCCGCCATCCCTTATATCGGGGATACCCTTGTCCTATGACTTTGGGGAGGCTTCTCTGTAGCGAACGCCACCCTGACCCGATTTTTTGCCTTCCACTTTATCTTACCCTTCATCTTAATAGCTACCACTGCACTTCATTTTATATTCCTCCATCAAACAGGCTCAAATAACCCGCTAGGAGTTAACTCCAACTTGGATAAAATTCAGTTCCACCCCTATTATTCATTAAAAGGCGCTTTTGGCTTTATTATTCTTTTAAGCATTTTATTTTTAATAGCCCTACTAACACCAAATGCCTTAGGTGAACCGGATAATTTTATCTACGCTAACCCCCTTAGCACCCCGCCCCACATTAAACCCGAATGGTATTTCCTATTTGCTTACGCAATCCTGCGATCTGTCCCAAACAAATTAGGGGGTGTTGTAGCCTTAGCAGCAGCCATTTTCATCTTACTAGTTATCCCCTTCCTACATACATCTCAACAACGTGGGATCCAATTCCGACCGCTAGCTCAAGTAGTATTTTGAATTTTAATTGCAAATTTTATACTCCTAACCTGACTCGGCGGTGAACCAGTAGAATACCCCTATATTTTCATTACACAAATTGCCTCTACAGTGTATTTTCTTATTTTTATTATCATTACCCCAACACTAGGCTACTTAGAAAACATAATCTTAGACGGCCCAAATTTCCACTGATTTCCCCCCCGATAACCGCACCTCAAAGGAAGGGAACTTAAATCCCTGTAACTGGCCCCCAAAGCTAGTATTTTAACATTAAATTAACCACTGAACCACTTGTTAAGAGTGGCTTAACACTAAAGCGGGGCACTGAAGCCGCCCAAATGGTTTTTACAAACCCCTTGACACAAAGGATTAGTTCCAGCCTTAATATCAACTACCTACGAAATTACACATGCAAGTTTCCGCACTCCCGTGAGGACCCCCTTTGACTATAGACATAGAAAAAGAGCTGGCATTAGGCTCTACAACCTGTAAGCCCACGACACCTAGCCACCCACACCCTCAAGGGTACTCAGCAGTGATAAACCTTAAGCAATGAGCGCAAGCCCGACTAAGTTACGTACTATAGAGCTGGTAAACCTCGTGCCAGCCACCGCGGTTACACGAGGGGCTCAAGTTGATACCTCCGGCACAAAGCGTGATTAAAATACTAACTATTCTATACTATAGAAGCCCCCAATGCCTGCTAGTTGAATAGGTATGCACAAATATTTCAACATCGAAAGAATCTATACTAAACAGACTTTATTTGACATCACGAAAGCAAAGCTACAAACCGGGATTAGATACCCCGCTATGCCTGCTGTAAATAAACTACCGTCGCCAGGGCACTACGAACACTCGTTTAAAACCCAAAGAACTTGATGGTACCCTAAACCCACCTAGAGGAGCCTGTTCTATAATCCGATACCCCACGTTTTACCCCACCGCCTCTTGCCCCCCAGTCTATATACCGCCGTCGCCAGCCAACCTTACAAAAGAATCACCGTAGGCAGGAACGCTTCTATGCAAACACGTCAGGTCGAGGTGCAGCCAATGAGGTCGGCAGAAATGGGCTACACTCTCTTCCCAGAGAATACGAATAACTTAATGAAATCTTATATTTGAAGGTGGATCTAGCAGTAAATGAAAACAGTCTATTTCATTGAAGTTGGCTTCTAGGATGCGTACACACCGCCCGTCACTCTCCTCCTCCCCCAAATTTCTGGAGAAAAGTCGTAACATGGTAAGTATACCGGAAGGTGTGCTTGGAGACAGAAGATAGCTTAAAAGTGAAGCATTTCCCTTACACTGAAAATATTCTTGTGCAACTCAAGATCTTTTGACTTGCTAATTTAATGCATAGCTCCAACAAATATTATATTATGTTTACTAAATACTACGACCACATATAAACAAACCATTGTCCCAATTTTAGTATAGGTGATAGAAAAATTTTACAACATTATCAGTACCGCAAGGGAAATATGAAAAAGAAATGAAATAACTTAATTAAGCATGAAATAGCAGAGATAATCCCTCGTACCTTTTGCATCATGGCTTAGCAAGTAAACCCGAACTAATCGCCGCCGCCCCGAAATTTGACGAGCTACCCTGGGATTACCTATAAGGGTTAATCCGTATCTGTGGCAAAAGATTGAAAAAAGCCCTGGGTAGAGGTGAAAAGCCTACCGAGTCTAATGATAGCTGGTTACTTAATAAACAAGTTTAAGCTTGATCTTAACTCATAGACTAGCAATAAAAGTTATTACTAACTATAACCCTACTTTCCTATGTTTTAAGTTTTATTCACTAGGGGTACAGCTCTAGTGAACAGAGACACAACTCTATTAATTAGATAATCTATAGCAATTTTAAATCTAAGTAGGCCTAAAAGCAGCCACCCCAAAGAAAAGCGTCACAGCTTAAATTTATTAAACCAAAATACCATAAACCTATAAGACCCTATTATTATTTATTAAGTAAACCTATACAATAGGAAATATAATGCTAAGATTAGTAATTTGTGACCACATCACTCTTTATGCAAGTTTATACCAGATCGGACCAACCACTGGAAATTAACGACCCTTAAGACAAAAGGACATCAGCTAACAACACCGTATACAAGAAAAACAAGAATAAAACACCGTTAACCCAACACTGGCGCATATTAAAGAAGATTTAAAGGATGAGAAGGAACTCGGCAAACGCATGCCTCGCCTGTTTACCAAAAACATCGCCTCCTGTTATACAAATTAAACACACAAATGAGAGGTAAGACCTGCCCAATGAAAAATATTTCAATGGCCGCGGTACTTTGACCGTGTAAAAGTAGCGTAATCACTTGTCTTGTAAATTAAGACTGGAATGAAAGGTTACACGAGGGCATAACTGTCTCCTTATCCTGATCAATGAAATTGACCTACCCGTGCAAAGGCAGGTATATGTACATAAGACGAGAAGACCCTGTGGAGCTTCCAAACATTAGTGCCGAGTAGCCCCATCACCGGTACGCAGTTTTAGGTTGGGGCAACCACGGAACAAAAGTAACATCCATGACGATGAAAATATAATTTTCTCAGCTTAGAGTGACAACTCAAAATACTAGTATGACTAACGTTAATAGACCCAGTATAACTTACTGCTTTACGAAACAAGTTACCCCAGGGATAACAGCGCAATCCTTTCCACGAGCTCGAATCAACGAAAGGGTTTACGACCTCGATGTTGGATCGGGGCACCCCAATGGCGCAAAAGCTATTAAAGGTTCGTTTGTTCAACGATTAAAGCCCCACGTGATCTGAGTTCAGACCGGAGTAATCCAGGTCAGTTTCTATCTATGCTTGTTGCTTCCTCAGTACGAAAGGGCCAGCGAAGCAGGGGTCAATTCACTAATGTAAACCCCAGTCTCATCTTAATGAAACCAACTCAACAAGAGTAGGACGCTCAAATATAATAATTAAATAAATTATTTGGATGGCAGAGCATAGCAATTGCACAAGGTTTAAGCCCTTAAAACAGAGGTGCAAATCCTCTTCCAAATAGACATGCTAATCACACTAATCTCTTGTCTAATCCTAGTATTAATAGTCCTTCTAGCAGTAGCATTTTTAACCATATTAGAACGAAAAACCCTAGGCTACATACAACTTCGAAAAGGCCCAAACGTAGTAGGCTACATAGGACTTCTCCAGCCAATTGCAGATGGTGTTAAACTTTTCCTAAAAGAACCGATTTGACCCACTGCCGCCTCACCAATGTTATTTATCTCAACGCCCATTATAGCATTAACACTTGCCCTATCCCTGTGAACACTAATCCCCATACCGCAACCAATCTCAAACCTTAATCTGACTTTACTTGTCATTTTAGCAATTTCAAGTCTCTCAGTATACGCTATTTTAGGCTCAGGCTGGGCCTCCAACTCAAAATATGCCTTAATCGGGGCCCTTCGGGCTGTAGCCCAAACTATCTCTTATGAAGTAAGTCTGGGCCTCATTCTGCTATGTTTAATTACACTAACAGGTAGTTTCTCCTTACAAGCCTTTATTTATGCACAAGAACACACTTGGTTCTTATTATCAAGTTGACCCCTGGCCGCTATATGATTCGTCTCTACCTTAGCAGAAACCAATCGAACCCCGTTCGACCTGACAGAAGGAGAGTCAGAACTTGTCTCAGGATTTAATGTAGAATATGCCGGTGGCCCTTTTGCCCTTTTCTTCTTAGCAGAATATTCAAATATTTTACTTATAAATATGCTAACAACAGTTATATTTTTAGGGCCACTCAGCACTAATAACATAAACATCTCCCCAATCATTAATCTGATAATTAAAGCAACTCCCCTCATTATTCTATTCTTATGGGTCCGAGCCTCTTACCCCCGCTTCCGGTACGACCAGCTAATATACTTAATGTGAAAAAACTTCCTACCCCTGAACTTAGCCTTATTTACTCTCCAAATTTCTGCAGCCATTTCTTTTGCAGGAATTGGGGTCCCACTATAACAACATAATAAGTTCCCCCCCCCGTCCAAACAGCAATAACACTTACTACTTGGAAGTATGTCCGAAAATAGGAGCCACTTTGATAGAGTGATTACAGAGGTTTTAACCCTCTTTCTTCCTTATTAGTATGAAAGGATTCGAACCTTAATCTGAGAGACCAAAACCCTCCGTGTTCCCGTTACACCACATTCTATACAGTAAGATAAGCTAAAAAAGCTTTTGGGCCCATACCCCAAATATGATGTTACTCACATCTCTTACTACATGCTCTCACCCTTAATTTTATCCACCTTACTGATAACCCTAGGACTAGGCACACTTGTTACATTTTCAAGCACAAGTTGAATTTTAGCCTGAATTGGCCTAGAAATTAACACCATCGCCATTATCCCCTTAATAGCTAAAACACACCACCCACGATCAATTGAAGCGACAACAAAGTACTTCATTGTTCAAAGTGCAGGCTCTGCCACACTTCTAATCACAGCTTGCATGACCGCCTGGCACTCAGGAAACTGAGCAATTAACCCATCAGAAAACCCAATTATCTCAGGCACAATAACTCTTGCTCTAATACTAAAGCTTGGTATAGCCCCAATACACTTCTGACTCCCCGAAGTCATGGCAGGCCTGAACTTAACAACTAATCTAATCCTAGCCACCTGACAGAAATTAGCCCCAATAACACTTCTTATCCAAATTACACAAGATCAAAACAATACTTCCATTTTAATCCCTGCTTTGCTTTCAACTCTCGTAGGCGGGTGGGGGGGACTAAATCAAACCCAGACTCGTAAAATTATAGCCTACTCCTCTATCGCACATATAGGCTGAATTGTCAGCACAGCCCCATTCAACCCAACAATCGCCTGACTAACAACATTAGTTTATTGCCTACTAACAAGCGCCACCTTTATTAATCTTCATATTTTAAAAGCAAATAAAATTACCGCACTAACTTTAAATAAACAAAATCAAACTTCACAAGTACTCCTTCTCCTACTTCTCCTGTCCCTAGGAGGCCTGCCGCCACTAACAGGCTTCGTTAGCAAACTATTAATCTCAACAGAACTAGTTAACCAACACTTAGCAATATACCTTTTTATTATAATAATAACTTCTTTGCTCAGCTTATTCTTTTACACCCGAATATGTTATTTCTCGATTATCATGTCACCCCCCTGCCCCACCACAAGTATAAGTCTTTGACGTACCCCATCTTATAAACCCCTGACACTAATCAACCTCATATCAACAAACTTATTCTTACTAACCCCTCAAATACTAGCCCTTTTTACGCTTCATTAGAAATTTAAGTTAATTAGACTCTAAGCCTTCAAGGCTTACAGTAAGGGAGTTTACCCTTAATTTCTGATTTAAAACCTGCAAGTAATATCTTACATCTTCTGAACGCAAATCAGATGCTTTAAATTAAGCTAAAGCTTTGCACCTAGATCAGCAAGCAATACACTCACAACCTCTTAGTTAACAGCTAAGCGCTAAATTCAGCTTTGATCTACACAAGCCATAACAGAACATCTTCTGTATCTTCAGATTTGCAATCTGACATGAATTTCACTATATAGGCTATCATTTATTGGTAAGAAGAGGAATCAAACCTCTGTAAGCAGGTCTACAGCCCACCGCCTATAACATTCAGCCATCCTACCA